ATCCCGAATAATGTTGTCTTTCTCTTAAGACTGAGAGCAGTAAAAAATAGAAAAGAAAATAAATAAAAAAATAATCAAATCGCACCATCTCTGTAATAGGTGAATGCCTCTTTTTCTCCCGAAGTTGTCGGAATTATTCGTAATAAGATATTGGCTACAATTGAAAAGGTTTTATCAATAAAATTTCCATTTATCCCAGATCTAGACATAGGTGTATTAATCCATTCTATAATTTATTTTAATTTCATTTCGTGAGAAAATGATCCCACAAACAAAGGAATTGTACAGTACGAAATAACATAAAAACGGATTCATTAAAATAAAAAGGAAGACCTTTTACTCATACTCAAATTGTTTCGTTTTGACAGGAATCAATAAAAAAAAAAAATCCGGGGGACGGTTCATGAATTTGAAATCAATCTATGGGTTAAGAAGTTGGAGTAAGGAGTTGTTGTTGAAAAATCTAAAACTGGAAAGGCATTTTAGAATTTTTATGAAAATTGAATAATGATCTAAAGATATCCATTAAACACAGTCTAAAAAAATGGATCAATCGTTGAATTCGTTTCAATTGAGAGATTAAATCCGGTATAAATATTAGAAAGGGCGGAAACCCCATCTTCGCAAACATGAATAGATATATCTTTATTTTACAATTTTTCACAAAAAAGATTTATGCGGAAGGATTTGTCTTTGATGAAAAGTTTTCTATTTTTAGAGTTCAATTTTTTAATAATTTTAATTCAATGTAGATACCTATCCAAAATAATATGAATGACTCACTATTAACTCGGTTTTTTGGCCATAATCATTATGTAGGAGAGGTGGCCGAGTGGTTCAAGGCGTAGCATTGGAACTGCTATGTAGACTTTTGTTTACCGAGGGTTCGAATCCCTCTCTTTCCGTACTCTTCACCTAATTCACCAATGTTACTGACTGCAATGCATCAAATAAGAATGTATACTCCAACAGTTAGACCTTTCTTTGATATCGATTATGTATTCCTAATCCAAATCTTCTGTGGTACGAAAAATACTGGGCAAAATGGACAAGGAATGAAAATCCCCTACCGATCTATGATACATGAATGAGATCAAAATCCCCAGATCAAACCCCTTACCTTACTTACCCCGGGTCCCTTTACTTAAGCCAAAATGGAGAGGTCAAAATTGTCCGAACCTTTGTTATTTTAGTTGGGGTTAAGTCTGACGAGAGTAATATTCTACAACTAGCAATTCATTTATTTTCAAACCGACCCATTTACTATCTATTATTTGATTGACGAATCCTTCATATTGGAATGGGTGAAGAGTCAAATGGTTTGGCAACTCCTCGCGGGGGGATGAATCAAGATAATTTTGAATCAGAGCCCTAGATTTTTGCTCATCCCTCACTGTAATAATATCTCGGGGTTTACAGCGATAACTTGGTATATCTACTATACGACCATTAACTAAAATATGTCTATGGTTAACTAATTGGCGGGCTTGAGGAATAGTCGAAGCCATACCCAATCGAAAAAGGATGTTATCCAAACGCATTTCAAGTAATTGTAGTAAAACCTGACCTGTTGATCCTTTGGCTTTTCCGGCGATACGAACGTATTTAAGTAATTGTTGTTCTGTAAGACCATAATGAAAGCGCAATTTTTGTTTTTCTTCTAAACGAATACGATATTGAGATTTTTTTCCGGGGCGCGATTGGTTTCTAAGATCGCTTCCGGCTCTAGGCTTTTTACTAGTTAGTCCCGGTAAAGCCCCCAGACGACGGATTTTTTTGAAACGAGGCCCTCTGTAACGTGACATAAAGACTCCTTATTTTTTATGAAATTTCATAAAACAAAATTAAAACTAAACTAAAATATGATAAATTAATCGAAATTTACTGAAGTATTGTATTACAAAGAATAATTAGAGGAATTGTATCAATATCCGGACCTTATTGTATATAAATAATTGTATTATATAAATAAAAAAAATTTTAAATAATAATAAAAAAAATTCAGGGTTCTTTTCTTGATTGATTTGTTCTACAGAGACCGAACTCCTCCAATCCCATTTTTATTCATAATTGGAAGTTCCTACGAGATGATAGGGTGACCCTTGGGAAAAGGGAAAGAAGTTTTTCGCTTTGATTTCACATTATCAATTATGTAAAAAATAAAAAATCAAACAAACGGAGAAAAGCCGGCTATCGGAATCGAACCGATGACCATCGCATTACAAATGCGATGCTCTAACCTCTGAGCTAAGCGGGCTCACATAACATAAATTGTACACGTATACTAATTTAGTAAACTACTGAGATATTAACTGTTCATTCTTAGCTATTTCATAAGAAATATGATATATAGAAAAATAGAAATTCATAAGAAATATAATATATAGAAAAATAGAAATATCAAAAATAAGGAAGAATAGAAAATAGAATTTTATAATTTCCAAACATATTGGATATTTGAATATTATAGAACATACCTATTAATATAGCGATATTATTAAATATCGCGATATAAAATTTTGATCTATTTCTCAAATATATGTTTATCAATAATAAATATCTTAATTAGCTTAATTAGATGGTAAGATTTTTTTTACTATTCTATGTTTACTATTTTTTATTACATAATTTTATTATATTTCATATATATTTTATTATATTTCATATATATTTTATATATAGAAATATATATATTTCATTTTAATTTGAAAATATATTTTAATATTTCATTTTAAATAAAATCGAGTAAAGTAATTAAGTTTAGAATCTTATTCTATTTCTATATTTCTTGTATATTACAATCTTATAATATTATTATTTATTATATATAATTCGAAATAATTTCATATTTAATTAATAAATAATTTTATTTTGAATTCTCTTCTAATTCTAAATTAACGGAATGGTTAGTTATAGCCATTTTATTAGTTTTAGTTATGGCTATTAATTTAATTTAAAATTAATAATACTCAAATCTTCCTTTTCGTTTTTTTGTTATGTTATAATGTTGTTTTTTTGTTATGTTATAATGTTATAGAAGGCCTGCCCTAAGAATAACATGAAAGATAAAAGCGCAATCCAGATCATAATGAAACACTCCTCTGGTTTCATTCGGAAAGGTGAAAGCTAAGACGAAAAAAAAAAAAAAAAAGAATCGACCGTTCAAGTATTTAAAATTGCACGCTAAAAACGGTAGAAATAGGGGCATATATAAGTATAATAAATATATATTATACTATAATATATATGTTATGCGATCTATATTGAATTGATGATATAGAAATGATAGAATCATTTCTGATTGGACCAAATACGGGTCTCCGATAGAGATGAAAGAAAATATACAAGAAATCAAATAGTAGAAAACACTTTTCAATATAGGAACCGGTATCTAATGAATTCAACCGGTCCAGCATAATAGAAATGAAAGAAAAGGGGGGGGGCGGCATCATGATGCGATCTTAATCACATCAAAAAAAAGAGGGGATATGGCGAAATTGGTAGACGCTACGGACTTAATTGGATTGAGCCTTGGTATGGAAACCTACCAAGTGAGAACTTTCAAATTCAGAGAAACCCTGGAATTAAAAATGGGCAATCCTGAGCCAAATCCTGTTTTATGAAAATAAACAAGGGTTTCATAAACCGAAAATAAAAAAGGATAGGTGCAGAGACTCAATGGAAGCTGTTCTAACAAATGGAGTTGGCTGCATTGTGTTAGTAAAGGAATCCTTCCATCGAAACTTCAGAAAGGATGAAGGATAAACCTATATACATACGTATAGTACTGAAATACTATCTAAAAATGATTAATGACGACCCAAATCTGTATTTTTTTATATTTATATGAAAAATGAAAGACTTGTTGTGAATCGATTCAAAATTGAAAAAAGAATCGAATATTCATTGATCAAACCATTCACTCCACCGTAGTCTGATAGATCTTTTTAATAATTGATTAATCGGACGAGAATAAAGATAGAGTCCCATTATACATGTTAATATCGACAACAATGAAATTTATAGTAAGAGGAAAATCCGTCGACTTTAGAAATCGTGAGGGTTCAAGTCCCTCTATCCCCAAAACGACCCGGTTGACTCCCTAATTATTTATTTTCATTTTATCATTTTGTTAGCGATTCAAATCAAAATTCGTTATATTTATCATTCATTCTCATTCTACTCTTTTCTTTCACAAATGGATCTGAGCGAAAATTTTTTTCTTATCACAAGACTTGTGTGTGATATATATGATAATGATACGCGTACAGTACAAATGATTTGAGCAAGGAATCCATTAAATTTGAATAATTAACAATACATATCATTACTTGTACTGTACTGAAACTTTGAAAATTTTTTTTTGAAGATCCAAGAAATTCTATTAGATCCTGTATAATACTTTGTAATACTTTTTCGTTTTTCTAATTGACTAATTGACATAGACCCAAGTCCTATATTAAAATAAAATGAGGATGATGCGTCGTGAATGGTCGGGATAGCTCAGCTGGTAGAGCAGAGGACTGAAAATCCTCGTGTCACCAGTTCAAATCTGGTTCCTGGCACATGAGTAATTTGTATGAGTATATATTCTAAAAATTAATTGATATGGGTCGACATACATATTCATTAATAGTATAAATCATGATACATATTTATCCATCTAAATGTCGGAGATATACCCCTTATATATATCATATGTATATAAAGTATACAAAAGAATTCCATTTTGTTTCCTCTTGTTTTTTTATTTGTCCATACTGTGTCTCCTTTTGTTCAAAAAAAAACGTTAATACTTTATACATATTCGAAAGGCTAAATTAGTTAGTTGAAAGAGAAAAAGTATAGTCTAGAGGAGTTGAGGGATGGGAATAGCCAAAGTTCATTTCAGATACAGTACAAATAGAATATGATCCTCTTTCATTTCCTTCTATATTTTTTTCATATTCTATTTCTTCATTTCCTCCTATGTTACTTTCTATAGCCCATCTAAGTGATGT